CGTTCAAGAAAAGGCAAACGTGTAGTTATTTTGAGTGATGACTCACAGAATACCGCTACTTATACGAATACCAAGGATACTCAAAATTCTGATAAAAAAGATGAATTAGGTTTAATGCGTTATTCATACCAACCGGATTTTAGGCGAGAGATAATCAAAGGATCTAGACGCGCTGAAAGACGTAAAACTGTTACTTGGAAACTCTTTCAAGCAAGCGCGCATTCCCCTCTTTTTTTGGATAAAATTGACAAACCCTCCTTCTTTTCTTTTGATATTTTAGAGCCAATGAATTTTTTTTTTTTTTTTAAAAATTGGATGTGGAAAAATAAAGAATTGAAAATTTCGGATTATACAGAGGAAAAGACAAAAGAAAGGAAGGAAAAGACAAAAGAAAGGAAGAAAGAAGAGGAAAAAAAACGTCTAGAAATAGCAGAAGCCTGGGATAGCATTATATATGCTCAAGTAATAAGAGGTTTTTTATTAGTAACCCAATCGATTCTTAGAAAATATATTTTATTACCTTCATTGATAATAACTAAAAATATCGTTCGTATACTATTATTTCAATTTCCCGAATGGTCAGAGGATTTAAAGGATTGGAATAGAGAAATGTATATTAAATGCACCTATAATGGGATTCAATTATCCGAAAAAGAATTTCCGAAAAACTGGCTAAGAGAGGGTATTCAAATAAAAATCCTTTTTCCTTTTCGTCTGAAACCTTGGCACAGATGTAAGCTACGACCCCCGCAAAAGGAAAAGGGTCCAATGAAAAAAAAAGCTAAAAAAATGGATTTTTGCTTTTTAACAGTTTTGGGAATGGAAGTCGAATTGCCCTTTTCTTCTTCTCCCCGAAACCCACTTTCATTTTTTGATCCAATTTTTAAAGAACTCAAAAAAAAAATTAAAAATTTGAAAAAAGTTTTTTTTCTAGTTCTAAAAGTTTTAAACGAAAGAAAAAAAAAAATTATAAATGTCTCAAAAGAAAGAGCACAATGGATCATCAAAAGTATTCTCAAAAATATTCTATTTGTAAAAGAAAAAATAAAAAAACTATCACTATCAAATCTTTTATTTATATTTGGATTGAGAAAAATATATGAATTGAGTAAAACTCAAAAAGATTCAACAATCAGTAAGAGTAATCCAATGATTTCCGAATCAGCCATTCCAATTCAATCTATTAATTGGACAAATTTTTCATTGACAGAAAAAAAAATAAAAGATCTGAATGATAGAACAAAGACAATCATAAAACAAATAGAAAAATTTACAAAAGACAAGAAAAAAGGGTTTATAATTTCAGAGATAAATATTAGTTCTAACAAAACAACTTATGATGATAAAAGATTAGAATTACAAAAAAATATTTGGCAGATATTACAAAGAAGAAATGTTCGATTAGCCCGTAAATCCAATTTTTTTTTTAAATTTTTCATGGAAAGGGTATACATAGATATCTTTGTATGTATCATTAATATTCCTAGGATCAATGTACAACTTTTTCTTGAATCAACAAAACAAATTATTAATAAATACATTTACAATAATGAAGCAAATGAAGAAAGAATTGATAAAAAAAATAAAAGTATAATTCACTTTATTTATACTATAAAAAAATCAATTTATAATATTAGTAATCTGAATTCACAGAATTTTTGTGACGTATCCTCTTTGTCACAAGCATATGTATTTTACAAATTATCACAAACCCAAGTTATTAACTTATATAAGTATAAATTAAGATCTGTTTTTGAATATCATGGAACACCTCTTTTTCTTAAGAATGAAATAAAGGATTATTTTTTTGGAGTACAAGGAATATTTCATTCCAAATTAAGCCATAAGAACCCTTCCAATTCTGTAATGAATCAATGGACAAACTGGTTAAAAGGTCATTATCAATACGATTTATCTCAGAGGGGATGGTCTAGATTAGTCCCAGAAAAATGGCGAAATAGAATGAATGAACGTCATGTGACTCAAAATAAAGATTTAACCAAATGTCATTCATATGAAAAAAACAGATTAATTCTTTACAAAAAACAAGAAGTAGACTCATTAACAAATCAAAAAAATAAATTAAAAAAACAATATGGGTATAATCTTTTATCATATAAGTCTATTAATTATGCAGATAAGAAGGACTCATATATTTATGGATATAGATCGCCATTACAAGAAAATAATAACCAAGCTATTTCTTATAATTACAACACGCGTAAACAAAAATTATTTGATATGACGGATGATATTCCTATCAAGAATTATATAGTAGAAGATGATATTCTAGATATGGAAAAAAATCTGGATAGAAAGTATTTTGATTGGAGAATTCTTAATTTTTGTCTTAGAAATAAAGTTGATTTTGAAGCTTGGATCGATACCGATTATTATTTTATGATTCATCAAGAAATCAACCCATCAAAAAAAAAAAAAACTTTTTTTGATTGGATGGGAATGAATGTAGAAATACTAAATCGTTCCATATCAAATCGGGAATTTTTTTTCTTCTCTAAATTTTGGATATTTTATAATGCATATACGAGTAACCCGTGGATTATACCAATCAAATTACTTTTTTTCAATTTTAATGTAAATAAAAATGTTAGTGAAACTAAAAAAATCACTGGAAAGAAAAAAATAGAAATTTTTAGACCATCGAAAAAAAAAAAATCTCTTGAATTAGAGTTAGAGACTCGAAATCAAGGAAAAACAGAATACGCAGGTCGAGTAAATCTTGAATCATCTCTCGCAAAGCAAGAAAAAGATGTTGAAGAAGATTATGCAGGATCGGACATAAAAAAGGGTGTAAAAAAAAAGAAATACAAGAACAACATTGAAGCAGAACTCAATTTCTTACTAAGAAGGTATTTGCTTTTTCAATTGAACTGCCGTGATTGCTTAAATGAAAGAATAATGAATAATATCAAAGTATGTTGTCTCCTGCTTAGACTGATAAATCTAAAAGAAATTGCTATAGCCTCTATTCAAAGAGGAGAACTAAGTCTAGATATTATGAAAATTCAGAATCAGAGGGATTTCACTCTTATAGAATTGATGAAAAAAGGAATATTGAGTATCAAACCAGTTCGTCTGTCTCGAAAAAACCATGAACAATTTATTATGTATCAAACCATAGGCGTTTCATTGATTCATAAGAGAAAGCAACAAATTAATCAAAGATACCGAGAAAAAGTTGATAAGAATAATTTTGATAAATCCATTACAAGAACAAGAGATCAAAAGATGAATGAAAATAAAGAAAAAAGTCATTATGATTTGCTTGTTCCTGAAAATATTTTATCCGCCCGACGTCGTAGAGAATTGAGAATTCTAATTTGTTTCAATCCTATGAATAGAAATAGTGTGCATAGAAATACTACATTTTACAATGAAAATAAAGTGAATAATTGCTGTCAAGTTTTGGCTACAAGTAAAGATCTTGATAGAGATAAAAAAAAACTAATAAATTTAAAGTTATTTCTTTGGCCAAATTATCGATTAGAAGATTTAGCTTGTATGAATCGCTATTGGTTTGATACCAATAATGGCAGTCGTTTCGGTATGGTAAGGATACATATGTATCCGCGATTGAAAATTAGTTAATCTACATTTTTTTTCTATTTCCCGTAACATATCTGGTATGCGAAGACAAATAGATGCACACACGCATTGTCTTACCTTCTATTCTGAGGCATCATACTAATTCAATGACCATTAGATCTATAAATGAATCAACAAAAATATTCTTTTTTTAAGTATACAATTTTTCTTTTGTGAATGCATAAATATAGTATTTTTTTTATATCTATTTCAATTGGATTGATTAATAATAATTAATAATTAATTGGAAAAAAAAATCAGGAATTCTTAAGGAAATTAAGATTATTGTATATAGCAAATTTAAAATGAGTGTCATTATTATTACTGATCAATAAAAATATCTAGAATCTATAAAAAAAGGGGGGGAAAGAGAAGCTTTCATTTTATGGTAAAAAATTCATTTATACCCGTTATTTCACAAGAAAAAAAAGAAGAAAACCCCGGATCGATTGAATTTCAAGTATTCAATTTCACCAATAAGATACGAAGACTTACTTCACATTTGCAATTGCACAGAAAAGACTATTTATCTCAAAGGGGTTTACGTAAAATTCTGGGAAAACGGCAACGACTCCTGTCTTATTTGTCAAAGAAAAATGTAATACGTTATAAAAAATTAATTAATCGGTTGGATATTCGGGAATCACAAACTCATTAATTTGAAGAGTCATTTTGAATTATTCGATTTATTAGATCTTGAATTTTGATGAACTAATTTTTGTTTTAAGCAATTCATGGAAAAATGAATCGAGGAAAAACCTATGAATGCCCCAGCTAGAAGAAAAGACCTCATGATAGTCAATATGGGTCCTCACCATCCATCAATGCATGGTGTTCTTCGACTCATTGTTACTCTAGATGGTGAGGATGTTATTGATTGTGAACCAATATTGGGTTATTTACATAGAGGGATGGAAAAAATTGCGGAAAACCGAACAATTGTACAATATCTGCCTTATGTAACACGTTGGGATTATTTAGCTACTATGTTCACAGAAGCAATAACCGTAAATGGACCGGAACATTTAGGAAATATTCAAGTACCTAAAAGAGCCAGCTATATCCGAGTAATTATGTTGGAGTTGAGTCGTATAGCTTCTCACCTACTATGGCTGGGACCTTTTATGGCAGATATTGGTGCACAAACCCCTTTCTTCTATATTTTCAGAGAAAGAGAATTAATATATGATCTATTCGAAGCTGCCACAGGTATGAGAATGATGCATAATTATTTTCGTATCGGAGGAGTAGCGGCTGATCTACCTCATGGCTGGATAGATAAATGTTTGGATTTCTGCGATTATTTTTTAACAGGGGTTGTTGAATATCAAAAACTTATTACGCGAAATCCGATTTTTTTAGAACGGGTTGAGGGAGTAGGGATTGTTGGTGGAGAGGAAGTAATAAATTGGGGTTTATCAGGACCAATGCTTCGGGCTTCCGGAATACAATGGGATCTACGTAAAGTTGATCAGTATGAGTGTTACGAGGAATTTGATTGGGAAGTTCAATGGCAAAAAGAAGGAGATTCATTAGCTCGTTATTTAGTACGAATTGGTGAAATGATGGAATCCATAAAAATTATTCAACAGGCTCTGGAAGGAATTCCGGGAGGGCCATATGAGAATTTAGAAATCCGTTGCTTTGATAGAGAAAAGGATCCAGAATGGAATGATTTTGAATATCGATTCATTAGTAAAAAACCGTCTCCGACTTTTGAATTGCCGAAACAAGAACTTTATGTGAGAGTTGAAGCACCAAAGGGAGAATTAGGAATTTTTCTAATAGGGGATCAGAATGGTTTTCCTTGGAGATGGAAAATTCGTCCACCGGGTTTTATCAATTTGCAAATTCTTCCTCAGTTAGTTAAAAGAATGAAATTGGCTGATATTATGACAATACTCGGTAGCATAGATATCATTATGGGAGAAGTTGATCGTTGAAATGATAATTGATACAACAGAAGTACAAGATATCAATTCTTTTTCCAGATTGGAATCTTTAAAAGAGGTCTATGGAATTATATGGGTACTTGTCCCTATTTTTACTCTTGTATTGGGAATCACAATAGGTGTACTAGTGATTGTATGGTTAGAAAGAGAAATATCCGCAGGGATACAACAGCGTATTGGACCTGAATACGCCGGTCCTTTGGGAGTTCTTCAAGCTCTAGCAGATGGAACAAAACTGCTTTTCAAAGAGAATCTTATTCCATCTAGGGGAGATATTCGTTTATTCAGTATTGGACCATCCATATCAGTCATATCAATTCTAGTAAGCTATTCAGTAATTCCTTTTGGCTATAACTTTGTTTTAGCTGACCTCAATATCGGTGTTTTTTTATGGATTGCTATTTCGAGTATTGCTCCCATTGGACTTCTTATGTCAGGATATGGGTCAAATAATAAATATTCCTTTTTGGGTGGTCTACGGGCTGCTGCTCAATCGATTAGTTATGAAATACCATTAACTCTATGTGTGTTATCAATATCTCTACGTGTGATTCGTTGAGACAGAAAGTTTTACATGCTCCTTTCTTTTCGTCTTTATTTCTTTTCTTCTTTATAGGAAAGGGGTAGAAAAAATGGAATAGATATCCGGATTTTCATTGTTTTTATTAGGAATTCGGATTGATGAACTAAATCAGATAGTTATATGAGTGAAATAAAACAGCTTCTATTTATTCAATTCAAATTCAAATAATATTTATTCAATTCAAATAAAATATATAAAATTATTTATATTATGATTTGAATTTAATATATAGTATGTTATGATTTGAATTTAATATATAGTATGATGATTTGAATGATTTGAATTTCATTTGAATCTGCAGTAAAAATATTGAGTCTCATTTTCTATGTATAAGAATTAAGTGGAAAAAAAATTATAAGCGGAAGAAACCGTTTACCCCAAAATTGGTTGATTAGTCATCCTGTCTTGAAGCGGGCTCAAAAGACCAACCTTATTGAGTTTTCACTAACGTTTGTATGAATTACCATACATGTATTACCATAAATATAAATAAAGGGGGGTTGATAAAAAAATGAGTGGATGGTTAGAAACACCAAGATACACAAAGGATTAGTAATGGAGATTATGTAAATTATCCAAAAGAGCATTTCTGCATAATATAAAAAGAATACTAATTGGGGCTTTAAGTTGGTAGAAATAATCAGGCAGTACTCCCCACAATTCCGATCCAGAGTATGCTCCTATCCACTGATTAAATAAATGACTATCAGAAACGAAATAATCCTTTAATTTTTTTGAAATCCCCTTTTGCACATAAAATAAAAAAAGAAGAATAGGAACGAAAAAAAAAGAAAGAATAATATAATACAATTAAAATAAAAAAAGAGGGATCCCTTTTGATTCTTTCTTATATCCATATTCATGGAGATAGAATTCATGTCATAATTCATAAACTAATGTATAATTTTTTTACGTAATCGAAAACGATGGGTTATTGATAATTTTAAAGGAGTATTTTATTGAAGAATTTAATTATTACTCAACAAATAAAAATTTTTAAGGGATGAGATCAATTCAGAAGTACCTTTTGTATTTATTATTATAACAGACAGAATTCAATTGGTCTAATTCAGGACCGTCCAATAGATTTGAATCCTATCTATCCTAGGGATATATCAAGATAAATAAGCGGCCCGGTCCTTAGATTTATTTATGGCCTTCGGAGGAGCCGTATGAGGTGAAAATCTCATGTACGGTTCTGTAATAGCGATGGGAACAGTAATGTTATCACCGACTAGGATTATCTAACAGTTTAAGTACAGTTGATATAGTTGACGCGCAATCAAAATATGGTTTTTGGGGATGGAATTTGTGGCGTCAACCTATAGGTTTTATCGTTTTTCTAATTTCTTCCCTAGC